GCCAATCCCGATTGTCAGCAATAGAGAGCAGGAGACGAAGAGACTTCATCTTGTCTACCGGGTCAAAGGCTTCCTCGTAATCTATCCCATATGTTTGAGTAAAGCCTTTAGCTACTAGCCTGACCTTTTCCTCCTTTCTCCCATAAAGCTTCCCTTCCCCCAGTCTCATATCGAATTAGTAGAGATCAAGACGGGGAGACTCAAAATGATACTCCTCTCTGAATCGAGAGGTATCAGATCGAACTAAGATAAGTCATGTATTATAATTGAAGTGATTTCCGGGAGAACAAAGTGTATTTTTGAGCGCGTGAGAGGACCAATGAGACAGAACACTGTTGGATGCATTCCTTCGCTAGCAGGTCTTCGGCCCATCTCAATTGAAGAGTCTTCGGTCAGTAATCTCGTACTCTCGACCGGCTCGAACCACTACGTTATCCATGTCCCGGCTCATTCGTATGCTCATCCTATTCATGTCACCAGAACCTGTAATAAACCATCATTTCAAACCATCCTGTTACAGGGAATCTTTGGATATCAGTTCGAAGGGAGCGCCGAACACCGAAAGTGAAGTAGCTCCTACCTACAGGAGCATCCGCCTTTGTGAGGTCTGAGGTCAATGGCAATATGTCACCCTGCTTAAATGATAGTACTCTTTCCATTAGGAGCTTCCCCCAGGCTAAAGAAATAGAAATTAATAATGAATATAAATAAAGTATAAAATTCATATAGCAAGCATGGGCGATAAACGAATTTCTTTTTTTTTTTTTTTAGATCGATTCCAGAGGCCGGTCTTCTGTCTGATGAGAATAGGCTCCGGCCCTGTACAGCCATTTTAGTCTTTTTTTAGCGCGAATCGAATCTTGTTAAGCGTTAGATAAATTCCGGTCTTAAGCAGCCAATTATTCCTGGTATAGTCGTAAATCAGTTGGATTACCATTCTCCATTATTAGTTCTGGGGTGAAGGTAGTTTACTTGCTTAGTGTGAAACGCTAAGGATTTTGATCAGATTTATCTCTAGTGAGATGATTCACCGTAGTCTCACTAAAACTCTCCAATCGCCATTAGCAAGTGTGGCCAGACGCTCTGCTATAAAACAAAATTTTTTTTGTCTAAGTCTAAGTTTAGATATTAAAAGGGGTTCAGAAATCTTTACCTGTTTAGTCCAAAATACCACCAGCTCTTCTTTCCGGATGAATACAAATGAAACGATCGTGCCCTAAGTCCGAGTTTTTTCAGAAATCACCGTTATCTCTTTCTTACGCATGGCAGCAATACAATAAAAGAAAGAGGGTCCGCCCGCCCAGAGGAAGACCTTAATTTTGAACTAATATGAGAGTCTCCATTCTTGGCCATGCTGGCTATAATGGTAACGCGGTTATTTTCAACATGGGGATTCTCCACCGGGAATGGAGAGAGTTAGGAGAAGGGAAGGGCCTCATAGCTCCTTACTATAGGCGATTCAGGGAAACCCCCACCATTTTTTATCAAAATCTGACTAAGAAGTAAGGCCGCGGCTCCAATAGGGCACACGTCCATCAAATAAATAGCCGAAGGCCGTAAACGATCAAATAATGGCCTCGCGCTTGTTACAAGCCGAAGGAAAGGCAGCTCGGAGATTAGCAGAGGTTATGGAATCTGACCCAGCCACAACTCCAGCAAGAGTAGGCTCTGAAGAATGAAAAGACGTATGTATAAAGTATAAGTACTTATTTCCTATGGACGGTTGGAATCCGGTAATAAATAGGCGCATATCGGCCTTCTTTTAGTAGCGAATTTTTAGGTCATCCGGAAACTGGAAAGTCTCCTGTATCCAGTAAATCAGTGTTATCTCTATCTGTCGGAAAGGGGCCAACCCGGTCCTCTATTGCCTCTCCTGTCGCATCTGTGTAAACTGTCCGTTGCTTGCTTCTGGAGTGCAGAAACTGGAACTATCACATCAGTCGGATCTCCATTAGTTTTTAAGGTGCTTTCCGTAGTTTTCCTTTCTGAAAAGCATTCCCGGAACAAAGACTACTTTCTCACCGTGGCAACAACTGCAATCAGAGCCCGTACAAAAGTAACCCTTGCCGGCGGGGCAAAAGTCTTCTCAGAATCGATACCAAGAGTGAGTCTGAATTTCCCTCAATGGTGGTATTTCCGTCAGGAAGAGGTTTGAGCCCCTCTCTATCTGATAAGGTAATGAACGACGTCTTCCGCAAGACTGGCAATTCCTCAGACATGGCCTGCTGCCACTGAGGGATCCTTGCTGCCTCACTATAATTTTTCGGCTTCAAAGAAGAATGAACAACGGCAAGAAAAGCACTATGCTGGGTCAGACACAAACCATATGGGTGTCACAAATAAGAACAACGTACCTCAGGAAAGGACGAAAGGCCAACGGGCAACACCATCCAATCATCTTTTGATAATACATAGAATCTTCCAAACAATACTGCGGACAATCAGACGGAGCAGAATCTTTTTTCTGTTAATAAAGAAACTTCTCAGCACATACAGATTTCTGCTGATCCTTCAACCAGCACCCCTTCTCATGATTGCCGGTTAAGGGTTGATTCTTCTCATCAGGTAATAGTAGAAGCCATTGACCCATCTCCGGCTGCTAACAATTCCAATGTTGATAATTTTGGTATTCAGGCTATTATGCCTATTATCTCTCGGCCTGATCATGAACTCATAAACAAGATGGAGTCTAATATATTCCTTGTTTGACTGAAATCCAAAGATGATGCTAACGTTCCAAAGGAACAAGCTGCTCAGACTAAGGGATACTTATCGGACTCTTTTCCTATGAGAGAAGCAACCACTTCTTTGCAGGAATTTTTTACCATGTGTAAGGTAGTTTACTCGCTTAGCGTTTCACGGGATGGATTTCATTAACACGGATAGACCAGAAATGGTCTTCGCAAGCATACCGCTTTCTGTTCAAGAATCGGTAGCGGTTTTAAGGGAGACTACCGCGCTCCACGATAAGCGCCTATCATCTCTATGCGAATTCTGACCTTAGCTTTTCGTCTTTGATTAGTATTAGCGAAAGCTCGCTCGACTTAATAATAGCTGTATTACTCGACTTGCTTACTAGCTGCAGTTCTTACTAATATATAAATTTAGTTAATTTAGAGTTCTAAACTGAGTACACTAGGAGAACAGTAGTTTCCTCTTTTCTCCTTTTTATGAACACGGAATGATCAGCATTGCTTCTCTGGAAACCCATCGATCTTCGTCATAACCAAACTTCATATCTCGAACCAAGCCCGAGGAGACTGCTTGAGACCATATATCGCCTTTTTTCACCTGAAAACTTTCCCTTCCTCCCCCTGAGCTCGAAAACCTGGTGGAGGTCTCCATGAAGAAAGGCCCTTTTGACATCGAGCTGATGCAGTGGCCAAGATCTGTTAGCTGCAACTGACAGAATGACTCGTATGGAATTGAGTTTAGTTTGGCCACAAGAGCAAACGTCTCGAGATAATCGATGCTATAGGTTTGTGTGAAACCTTTCGCCACAATACGAGCCCTCTCGATGGAGCCATCAGCTTTGTGTTTCAGGGACCCACCTGCAGCCAACCGTACGTTTGCCTCTTGGTAACGTGATCAGTTCCCAAGTGTCGTTCTTCTTTAGAGCCTCTATTTCTTCTATCATAGCTTTCTTCCCTGATTGAGGGCTTCTTCAAAATTAGGAGGGTATCTTGGTGGAAGAAATCGCTGAAACGAAAGCTTTAAAGGAAAGTAGTTTACTTGCTTAGTGTTTGCGCTAAGGGATGCGCATTAAAAGCATTATATAGATATTTAATAGATTAGATCTTATCAGTCTTCTTGTGTAATAGTAACTCTCCCCCATCAATCGGTACTCGTTATTCTTATTTTGATTCCTTGACTTGATTTGTCCGATGAGAAATGCGAAACGAAAGAAGGATTCTCCTGCTGGGAATTATATCCTACTCTTTGCCCCCTTTCACAGATAATGGAGAGATGAATTGATCGATTCATCGGATCCTAGGTCGGGACTGACGGGGCTCGAACCCGCAGCTTCCGCCTTGACAGGGCGGTGCTCTGACCGATTGAACTACAATCCCAGGAAAATTAGGTATACAGCCTAAAAATTCTTATTATTTTTTCTCATTGGATTTCATTCGAACCTTTTTGTTTCGCCGTGTTGTAACAGAGACACGAATGATATACTATATTATTATTTATTATATAAATAATTATCATAAAAAATCTATAATTTAATATATTTATAAATGCAAATGCAGTAAACTCATAGTGGGCTAATTCATGAATTGAATCAAATGGACCTTTTTAACTAAGCGGTAGAGTCGCGCTCTTTAAACGCCCTAAGAAATAGGCGTAAGTCATCGGTTCCAATCAGATCCGAAAAATGAGAAATCAATCAAAAGTAAGTGCAGTGGATCTGAATTGAATCATGACTATATAAGCTATTCTGATATTAAGATTCGATATAGATGAAATCGTGGAAGCGGGCCTTTGATTTCCTTGGACCACGTAAGAATTCGTCGTCCGATTGAACCTTCTTGTTCCTGGATGCTCCATAGAAATCCATCGCTATTCCTTTTCTTCCACCGAGAAAGGTTCATTCCAAATCACAAGAAAAATTTCTCTCTTTTTTTTTCTTTTCGTTATGGTAATGCAATGCAAAAGAGGTCTCGGAAACCGGGTTTTTTCTGATGATGAAAAGAGCTTTTTTTATGTTATGTGAAATTGATGAAAACCCGATATTTAAAGGTCGGTAATGTTAGAAGACGACTGTCGGTATCTGATGGTAAGATACCTATGGTCGGTATATCTTTGAAAGCTCAGACGGAGAGAATAAACGGACTCTTCGGGGGCTACTTAAGGCACTTTAGTGCAAACCAGAATGGGGCTGTTGGATGTTGCTCAGTGCTGCTATAACTTAACAACCAAAAAGCTCTGCGTCGAACTTCAGCCCCTTTGAGTTGGCCACGGAGTAACAGCCTCTGACGCCCCACACCATTGCGGCAGGA